AGACTGTAAAGACACTTTTTTTAACCCCAATACATCTTTGAATGAACGATTATATATGTTCAATTTGAATCGATCTCAATTAATCCCTCGTTACTGCTCAATGGAGAAGTAATAAGTAGGGATGACAGGATTTGAACCTGTGACATTTTGTACCCAAAACAAACGCGCTACCAAGCTGCGCTACATCCCTTCAATTGGTCTACAGTGTCATTGTAGAGAATTCCTGTCTTGTTTTCCACATCGTTATTTCCTCCATTGATATATACAATTTATATGGCATTTCGTCTTTTTGGTGCCATTTAACATATAATAATAGTAAAAGACTTATATACGTATATGAAATACGGAACGGAACCTGTCGTAAAAATAAATGAGTAGTTTTCGGGAATGCTCGGGAAGAAGGGACGTTTTTTTATGTTTTAAGAAAAAAATTCACCGGATAGTTGTACATTTCAATTTGAATTAGGGATTCCGTGTACAAGGTTCTTAACTGCATATGCATCTGATCATATATGTATTACCATTTTATATTACAATAAAATTTATTACAATAAAAATAAAAGAAGGAAGGAGATTTTTCAATGCGAGATCTAAAAACATATCTTTCCGTGGCACCGGTATTAAGTACTCTATGGTTCGGGTCTTTAGCAGGTCTATTGATAGAGATTAATCGTTTTTTCCCAGATGCGTTGACATTCCCCTTTTTTTGATTCTAGTTATTGACACGGTACCAAATAACGAAGCTTCGAGATAAAATTAAATATTTGTGACTAATCCTTCGCCCCCCTTTTTTCTCTTTTTTCTCTTAGAATAAGAGGGAGGAAAGAGAAAAAAAGAAAAGGTGGATTCAACAGCTTCGAGACTTGGATTTAAGTTTGAATTAAATAAATTAAAAAATGAAATAGGGATGGAGGTAGAATAAACAAGGTGGGGGCTAGATCTAGGACAAGACTCTTATACAATAAATGTAAATGAAATACTGTGATTTTAAATAGAGTTTAGAAATCATTAAATTTTTTTTAGTATATTGATATTGATTGCAGCGAAATTTTTCATAATTGGATTTCAAGTTAGTAACTTCTATTTTTTCCTTCCTTTCTTCTTCTTCGTTTCGGATCGAAAATAGAAGAGTTGAGTAAATCAAAAATACAAAGGGGGTTCATGGCCAAGGGGAAAGATGTCCGAATAACAGTTATTTTGGAATGTACCAGTTGTGTTCGAAACGGTGTTAATAAGGTATCAACGGGTATTTCCAGATATATTACTGAAAAGAATCGTCACAACACGCCTAATCGATTGGAATTGAGAAAATTCTGTCCATATTGTTACAAACATACGATTCATGGGGAGATAAAGAAATAGATCAAATCGAGCACATGTGTGTAACCCTTCCAAGGAAGGGAAAAATTACATTATATATAGAACATAGTTAAATATTCTATATATAACATAATTAAATATAAACAAACCAAATCCTATTTCTTCTAATTCATTTTAGATCCGACCGAAATAGGATTTTCGGGATAAGGAATAAACTAAACAAACCATGGATAAATCCAAGCGACCTTTTCTTAAATCCAAGCGATCTTTTCGTAGGCGTTTGCCCCCGATCCAATCGGGGGATCGAATTGATTATAGAAACATGAGTTTAATTAGTCGATTTATTAGCGAACAAGGAAAAATATTATCTAGACGGGTGAATAGATTGACCTTGAAACAACAACGATTAATTACTATTGCTATAAAACAAGCTCGTATTTTATCTTTGTTACCTTTTCTTAATAATGAGAAACAGTTTGAAAGAACCGAGTCGGCCGCCAGAACTGCGGGTCTTCGAGCCAGAAATAAATAGGCTTACTCTTTCTTCACTTGAATAAAAATTCCAATACGAACTCAAACGCGGATTGATGTTTTGTTCGAAAAATATGAAAAATGCAGATTTCATTATCGTGTCGTAAGAAAAAAAAGAATCGGGTAAGAATAAATATTTTTTTTTTTTTTTTTGAGTGTGTTCATTCATTTTTACTACTTTTTTATCATATTCATTTTTACTCTACCCCCCCGGAGTTCATTCTCCGGGGAACTCCGTTTAAATTATTCCGGTGGATTCTTTCCAATCTACTTCTTTTATGATCTCATTGGAAATCATATAAAGACAATTTATATTTGATATAGCTATTTGTGCAAGTATTTTACGATTAAGAAGCACCTGTTTCTTATACAGGTCGTGTATTAATCTACTATAACTATAGGATACCCCTATTTCACGAATTACTGCGTTTATTCGAGTGATCCACAAACGGCGAAAATTTATCTTTTGCTTATCCCTATCCCGATGAGACGAAACCAAAGCTCTTATTTTCTGTTGAGTAATTGTTCGAGTAAGTCTTGAATGAGCCCCTCGAAAGCTTGATGCAAATAAACGAATTTTTGTTCTACGTCTCCGCGCTATATATCCCCGTCTAATTCTGGTCATTGAATAAATGAAACTTTGACGAATAACTAATAGATTTCCTTTCTTTCAGTTATTCTTTTTCCCTTTCCTAGTCTATTAATAACAAAGCTTTTTTCCAATGTATAAACTAAAAATTCCAATGGCTTTGGCTACTATAACCTTCCCGACCGCTATTTTTCTTTTTTTCTAGACATTTGACTTCGAAATAATAAATTTTATTTTACTGGGTAGCAAAATAGAATAACTAAAAAAATAGATAAAGAAATAGCGGCTTCCTTCGTTTCTATGGTTACTTCTTAAACGGTGAGGTTTTCTCTATACACCGGAGCCTTTACTTCATTTAATCAATGTTATTGGTAACTTGTATAGTTCACATTCTTTGGCTCTACCCATGAATTTTCCAGTAATAGGTCTTTCACGATTAGATCTACTTACACAGTAACGGTATTTAATTATGAAAGTTGGCTGGGTAGCTAACCCTGTTAGTCCGTTCTTGCAAGAGGGGGCCTAAGTTTTCTGTAAGATTTCCTCCGCTTAATGGATAACCATTTGCTACCAATGGAGAATTGCTTCTCATCTTAAATTGAGGTGATTGGATTTGCACCAACGGAAACCATAAATTTCATACACAATAGAATGGATAGATTCTCTTTTTTTTAGATACTGAATTGAATGGACTTCTTTTTCTATTCTATCCTATTCGCCGGTACTGATCATTGATACCGGAAAAAGTTTTCTTTCTTTTATCCCAGCTCATGATCTGAACGAGTCGCACATACACCCTAGTACATGTTCCTCGACGCTGAGGGCATCCCCGAAGCGCGGGGGATTTTGTGACATTTCTGATCGGCTGTCTTGTATTTCTAATAAGTTGTTTAATAGTTGGCATGTTGAATCATATCATATAAATAATGGGCTGGTTTAGATCGATCCTAACCTGATTATTTTGAAGTACTTCTATTTTATTTTCTAGTAAATTGAGCAAAAATAGAAAATATAAAATCGAGGATTTACGCGAAAAAAATCCGAGCTATTTTCACTCAACCACCGCTACAAGATCAACAATTCCATAAGCTTGGGCTTCTGTTGCTGACATAAAAACATCTCTTTCCATGTCTTCCGAGACAACCCATAAGGGTTTGTCCGTTCTTTGTACATAAACCCTTGTGAGGGTTTCACGCAGTTTGAGCAGCTCTTCCGCTTCCAGGATAAATTCTCCCGTTTGTGCTTCATAAAAAGAACTAGCAGGTTGATGAATCATTACCCTGATGGTATAACAAAAGAGAGGTTCCTCTATTTTGCATGATGAAAAGAAAGATAAAGAATAAAAAGAAAAAAAGACAGAATTCAACAACCGTACGGGCATCTTTTATGCATTGCATACGGCTCTATAATAAAATTGACCTTTACCTTCCATCAAAGAAAAAAATAGGATCTATCAGACCCAGATCGGTAAATGATCAAATTACCACCCTTCCTTTCGTAGGAGTTCAAAAATACTATGATGGTTCCGTTGCTTTATATATATTTATTAGATTAGTAATTAGATTAGATTATTATTTGGCTTGTCTGTGATTCAGCAATCCCAAAGTTGCTTTTTGTAAAATAAGGAAAAAAGAACCTTGTTTTTTTATTTTCGAACTCTTTCAGAACATAACTAAGCCCCCGGTGTGAAAATAAAAAAGTTTGTGACGCTGAACTGGAATCCCCAATATAAAAAATAGGAAATACCTTTTATCTCATACTACTCTCTCGATACATAATCTAATCTAATGTTTTGAAAAACCAATAAACAGTTTTTATTTTGATATCGAATTCAAAGTGCCATGCTATTATTACTTAATATTCATATGGCGAAGGCATAGTCTTATTTTTTCTCGCAAATAAAAACCTCATTGGCGCCAAGCGTGAGGGAATGCTAGACGTTTGGTAATTTCTCCTCCGGCCAAGATAAAAGATCCCATTGAAGCGGCTAATCCCATGCATATTGTCTGTACATCTGGTCGCACAAATTGCATTGTATCATAAATAGCCACTCCAGGTATAACCCACCCGCCAGGAGAGTTTATAAACAAATATAGATCTTTGGTATCATTCTCGATACTGAGATATACCATAAGACCAATAAGTTGATTCGAGATCTCGCTATCAACCTCTTGTCCTAAAAAAAGCAATCTTTCTCGATAAAGTCGGTTGATTCGGGTAAAATTATATCCCTTACGAACCGTACAGGCGCCTTTTGGTGCATACGGTTCAACAAAAAATTGCAAAAAAAAAGAATCAATGTGCAGATTTCAATCCTCTTTCTTTTTTCATATTCGTAGAAGGCTCTTTCTGACTTCTAACGAAAGGACTTTTCTTCGATTTTTCAAAAAAGACAGGTTTTTGCTCCTTTTCGTATAATATCCTTGTAATAGAAAAATAATCGAAAAGAAAAAAAAGAAGTCACTAAACTAATCGAATTAACTTCTAATTGATATATTGTTTCATCGGGATCCAATCCAAATCACGATGTCGTTTTCTTGTTCCTGAATGGGCCCTGTTA